AAGAAGATTGTTTACGAATAAAAACTAATAAAAATTCCCATTCAAATACATAAGAATTGTATAGGAACCGAAATAATCTTTTATTTTCTTTTGAAAAAACGTAAATGGATTTCTTCTGAGTAATGAGAAGACTATTCAAATTATGATATTCGTGAAGAAAGAACCGCAATAAATGTAAAAAAGGAACATCTTGAATCCAGCATTGAAGGATTTGAACCAGGATTTCCATATGTATGGGATGAGGTATTAGTATATCTGAGACATAATTTAAATGTGATAATTTGTCCTCTAAAAAGGTAAAAATTGAATGAATTGATCGTAAATTATGATATTTTGGTATTTCTTTTTCTTCGAAATAAGATACTAATCGCAACGAGAATGGAATTTCTACAATAATTGCAAAACTTTCTGATATCATTTGAGAATGAAAATGAGAAAAAAAAAAATTATTGTGGTTGTATCCAACGAATCGATTTTGATTAGAATCATTAACCAAAGAAATCAAAAAATTTTGTTGATAGATTCGAGTAATTAAACGTTTTACAAGTACTAAACTAGATTTATTGTCATAACCAAAAACTTCCACAGGTTCGTAAAAAATCGAACCATTTAACCTATGATTATGAGCAAGTGCATAAATATATTCCTGAAAGAGTAGCGGATATAGGAAGTGTTGTTGCCGAGATCCATCCTTTTCTAAATATCCTTGTAATTCTTCCATTGACTTACATTTTTTCTATTTGAAACAAAAAAAGTAGGCATTTCTTGGGTTATCAAATTATACATAGTGCAATATGGTCAGAACAAGGTATGTATTATGTACAAAAAAATATATATATACCCCGGAAACAGAAAGTCCAATCAACAGATCTTTTTCCTCTCCCCTTCTATCTAATGGGTTTATCCTCGTTATAATTACTAGAGGTTCAAAAATCTTTTATTTTTGCAACCCGATCGCTCTTTTGACTTTGGAACAAATTCTTTTTGTCAGTATACTGTTTCTTCTACACATTCGTTTCCAACCTATAATAGAGAATAGTTAGGATTTTTTAAAAAAGAAAAAAAAAGAATCAAAGGACCACTCACAGGAGAACCTTTTCCCGCATCAGGCACTAATTTTTTTTAACGTCTAATTAGATCGGGTAATTATTCAAATAAAGAATAGAAGCTCGTTGCTTTTTTTTTACCAGAATTGGAGCCGTAGGGCTCTATCCATTTATTCACTAAACCCAACTGTAAATGTGAATTTTTTTTGTCTTCCTCCTAAAATAAAAACCAAATTTTGGAATGATCTGGTAAGGATCGACTCAAAATTCTACTAAAAAAAAAATAGGAATCTAATAAGAAATTAAGAAATTCCATTTTCTTCTTATTATTTTATTACGACATGCTGTTTTTTCCATCCATTACCTTTCAGGATCAGTCGCGGTTTTATAGACTCTACCAATAGTCTGGACGAATTCGTTGCTTCATCCAAATGTGTAAAAGATCATAGTCGCACTTAAAAGCCGAGTACTCTACCGTTGAGTTAGCAACCCAGATAAATATGATTTGTAGATACGATCGAAATAAAAAAAATAAATTGAATTGCACTGTACAACTACGTCAAAACATTGAACTAACAAGAAATAGAAAGGAAAGATTTTATGATCAATTCTAAACACCAAAATAGCAAAATGAATGGATCGGATTAAAAAAGAAAAAACAATGGATTCCCAATAGAAATATCAAAATTTACAGACCGCCCATTTTCTCAAAATTTTGGATTTTCGTTAAGAAAATACATCTTGTATATGTATAACAGTAAATCCGGCAAACCCATCATTTGACTGAAGTAAAGGAAAAACCAATTAGGGGTCGGAATAAACAGATCCGCTTATCTACGATCGAATTATATTTGTTCGATACAACATTGTCAATATGAATGGAAAACAAATTAAATTAATAATTAATTAAGTATTGTATTTAAGTATTAAGTAAATCAAATAAGAATTCGTGTTGGATTGGCACAACATAAATAAGAAATTTAGATGAAAAAAAAATAAGGTAAGGAAAAGATAGAGAAAAAGTATGAATACAACAAGAAAAGAGCAAATTTTAAGTAACTAATTGCCCCAAATAGATACTAGTTACCTTTTCTTTTTTATTTATTAAAAGAAATTTTGTTTTTTTTCTTTATGAAGGTCTTTCTTTAACTTTAAATAATTCTGCCTTCCTTAAAATATCATGAACAGTTCCTGTAGGTTGAGCACCTTTTTCAAGGAAATAACGAATGGCAGGAACATTTAAATAAGTTTGATTCTGTATCGGATCGTAAAAACCCACTTTTTGAAGATCTCTTCCTTCTCTTCGGGATCGAACATCAATTGCAACGATTCGATAGATCGCTCATTGGGATAGATGTAGATAAATAATACCCCCCCTAGAAACGTATAGGAGGCTTTCTCCTCATACGGCTCGAGAAAAAATGATTCTAATATTTCTGTATATTCTGTATATAATGGCAAATAGATCCATAAAATCATGAAGTCGACTATAATTTGAGTCGTTTTTTGTTCTTACTTACAGATACAGAAAAAAAGAAATTCGTACTCATAACTCAAGTTGGGCAATTCTGAAAAAGTGCGAAGGTAACTCTTTAGACATTTCTTGAGTCGTCTCTAACCTCTTTTGTTTGTCTCGTCTCGAATCTATTTTTCTTCTTCATTATAATAAAATTAAATAAAATTATTGAGACAATTGAAAATAGTGTTTCCTTGTTCCGGAATCCTTTCTCTTTACTTTGTAAAATCATTAGGTTTAGACATTACTTCGGTGATCCTTATTCCTTTTCAAAATGGCAGCAACATACCTTTTGTTTTTTGTTATTTCTTTCTATGAATAATACGAAAGATTAATTCCCTTGTAATATAATACACTTTTCATTTTAATCGAAAAGGTTTACCAATTTCGACAAATTTTACTTTTTTATTTTATTTCAAACTTGTTTTTAACCCTTCGATTTCGATATTGAGGATATATTTACAAAGTTGGTCTAACTTATTAATTGTTACTAACCCTAGATTCTTCCCCCCGATAAATGAATCAATACTTTTTGTTCGAGCTCCATTATGTACTATTCCTATTTACCAACCCAACACAAATTAGGTTCCTAGCAAGAACAGAACAAACTATGTCGATTCAAGAGCATCTTCATTCCTGTAGAAAATGGTGGATGTAAGAATCCACAACGAATCATGTCCTTCAAGTCGCACGTTGCTTTCTACCACATCGTTTCAAACGAAGTTTTACCATAACATTCCTCTGATTAAATTTCGAACCGGTATGGAATTGATTCAATATGGAATCATGAATAGTCATTGGCTCAAATGAAACAGATTTCTAAAAAAGACGAATAAACGCGTTTACTTAAGTCTTATTTACATCTTCAACAGATTGTTCGGGATGATGAATCATAAAAAGGATCATCCCTTTTTTTTTCGAACACATAAATGAAAAAGTAATTAAAAAATAAAGGCCTTTACTTAATAGAATAATAGAATAGATTTTCAATCCCGGAACAAAATCAGTTATTAACCAAATATAAGCTATTCCGATGACTCGAAAAGGTCGGAAGTCTTTCTATAATATAGATTTTTCACACTTATTCAAGTGCCAAGGGTTCACAAAAATGAAGATTCAAATCGTTTTTTGTTTTCGTGAGTATGGAATAGAAGAGTGTAAGATAAAAGTCGTTATTCTTTCTTTCATCTGAAAGAGAAAATCAGAATCAAGAATAAGAAGAATCTAATCTTTTCATATCCATCATATACAATGAACAATTGTTACTGGGAGTAATCATGGATATTTAAAAGATCACAGATCCTTTTGACTTAACCAAGGGAAGGGGCCGCTGTTACTGAAATAGAACAATACAATAATAATACATAATATCTATTATACAGCATACAGACCGATTTTGTTTTACTTCAGATTCAAGAATCTTTCCTCCAATTCCATAAAAATGGAATATCTAAATTTTCATCCATCCAATCATTACATTATATTGATTTCCAATTATTCAATTGAATAAGCTAAAATACAAAAAAAGAAAATGGGACCCAGATCAATTTCTTTTTCCTATTTTTTCCTTAGAAGTTTTAAGACGAACGATGAAATGCAATTAATACAAAAAACTACGTAATCTTTAGTCTCCACATAAAGTGTGGAATTGGGATACACCATTTATTTTCTTTAGGCTTTCATGGGGAATGGAATAGAAAAAAGGTCTTTTTTCTATTTCAATTCAGAATGCACCATGTGCGAATTCCCATTTCACGGGTATGGAACACAAGGTTTCCCTAAGTAACTAACTTCAATATGAATATGAGTATGAGCATACTCTGAATGGGAATGATCCGCCCCCAATTCTTTTTTGAATTAAGAATTCAAAGAAATTTCTTTATTTCTACCCGTACATTGAATTCAGAACAAAGAAAGGGTTGGGTCACACATTATATATATCCAATATCCAAACAAGATTAAACAGAAAATTGTTAAAGAGAAGAATCTTTCGTTTCTGATGGAGACGATCTGGGACGGAAGGATTCGAACCTCCGAATAGCGGGACCAAAACCCGTTGCCTTACCGCTTGGCCACGCCCCATTTAGATTTATATTCGACACTAATAAAGACTAATATTGGTATTGGTCATTCGTCAATCCCAGCCCAAATACATATGAAATACATTGTTGCTAGGATTCAACACATGTAAATATAGAATCACAAAAAATTATTGATCAAATTATTGATCATTACATAAAATTCAATTAAGATATTGTACGAAACTATAATTCCTTGTATTCTCATTTGAGAATGAAAGGAAAGATTTTTGATTTGGGAGAGTTCGAAGAAAAAGAAGGATTTTTTGACCCGCCTTTTTATTTTTCCTTCATAAACTCAACCAAAATCAAATTTTCTAATCTACAAGAATGAAATGTTTGTTATGCTTAATATTTTTA